TAATATTTTGGATTCGTGTATTTCAGTTAAAAGACCTGAAGTAGCAAAACCCTGGGTAAAAATAGCACTTGGTCCAATTATTGTGCTTAGAAGATTTTGATTTTTTTTGAAATACGGGACTATATGAATCAGGGAAAAACTCCATGAAAGGAAGATTAATGATTCATATAAATCACTTAGTGGAAAATGTCCCGAATAAACCCAACGAGTAACTAATAATCCTGTTATACAGGAAAAAGTCATTATCATCCCCTTTTCGGATGAATCATATAGTTTTACGATTTCATCGACTAAAAAAGTTATGAAATGAATTGTAATTACAATTGAAACAATCGAAAAAGAAATATGAGTTAATATATGCTCTAAAGTTGAAAATATCATAATTTTTTTTAAGGAGTCCCATAATTATAAAAAGGAAATCGGAAATTGAATTCATTATAGGATCTATTTACTTTTTTTAGGAGATGACATGCCGCCACTCGGACTCGAACCGAGATGCTCTAGCACTGCTTCCTAAGAGCAGCGTGTCTACCAATTTCACCATAGCGGCTTGTCTTGAATTCATAATACCCTATGAATAAGCAATCGTCTAGATTTAAGAATTAAATTGTTGCAATATTTTTTAGGAAAGATTCAAATTGATGAATAAAAATTCGTTCAAATAGGTATTTGAAGGTTCATTATTTGAATTTAGGGTCTTAGTTTTAGTGTGTATTTTAGACTCTCCTCGACTTGAACTCTTGGAAAACTAGATAGTCCAACTATGAATTAAGGGATAGAACCCCCCCCCAAAAAAAAAACATTTTTGTTTTGTTTTAATGAACTGTTTTTGATTTATTTGATTTCAAACATCGAAACCAAAAAATCCATTTTATCAATGAACAAAAAAATTTTGGATCAGTAAAAATTGACACATATTTATCCAAAAAAATTTGTTAAGTGTTTTTGAGTGGATTGATGGCAATAAATATATGGGAGTCTATATAGGAATTCATAGAAAATCCAAAAAGAAGAAAGTTGCACAAAAAGGTTTAGAATTTTAATCAATTAGTTTCAATGATTTTGATTTTTGACTCGCCTTTCTATAGAAAAAACGTGGATCTAGAGAAAAAAGGTATATTATTGTTTATATTATTGTAAGAAACAGGCTGATGGGGAAAATAATACTCCCCACCTTGGAAATGAGAAAATATACTAAAAAGACAATTACATATCTTATGTTTTTTTGTCAAAAAAAAGGATTCTTTTTTTTTTTTTTGAATTCAGTACAGTAAAGAGAAAAATCCTTATTCTAATTCTAAGAGCGAAACAAATTCCATTTCCTATTGATTAACTCAACAGGGAATGGAAAGCGGGAATTTTATTTTCGAAACGAAATGAGTCAATTTTTGAGTCAAGCCGATTCAGATTATTGTAACATGTTATGTTTTATTTCTTATTTTATTTGTTTGTTGCACAAAAAAACTTTTGGAATTCCCGGTAGAAATAGATTTCCCTAAGGAAAACGCTTTTAACGCTGCCCAATACCCCTTCCTTTTCCAAAAATTTTTACGAATACGCTTTTTTGATGCAGAAGTACGTTTTTTTGGAACTGCCATTTAAATAAAAATTAAGAGATTACTCATTGGTATAGCTGGATGTGAAAGACATCTATTGTTCAAAAGAAATTTGCGCTTTGCCAATTCATTATGTATTTTTTTTCTAGATAATATTTTTGATTCTAAAATCAAAAAGAATACATAAGATGCGTGAAAGATATGGGAAAATCACATAAACTATTTTTATTACTAAAAAATAAAAAAAGAATATTCTTTTTTTTAGTAACTTGTCAAATTCGCGAAAAATATGCCTAATTTAACTTGAATTTGAAAGTTCGAAGGAGACTAGTAATTAATCTGCTTTTTTCATATGATTTGACCAATTGTAACTTCTTGATTTGAATATTTGAAGTATTTAGCAGAAACTTCTAAAGAATAAGTATAAAAAGAAATAAAAATTCAAAAATTCTATTTCTATTTAAGTTATTAAGTTAGTGCATATCTTTATTTTTTTATTGACTCCTTTCAAAAAGAGGTAAGATCCGGTGAATCGGAAACAATTAATATTAATTAAGAATTAAAAAACTTTTTTTATGGAACAGACATATCAATATGCGTGGATCATACCTTTCCTTCCACTTCCAGTTCCTATGTTAATAGGAGTAGGACTTCTTCTTTTTCCGACAGCAACAAAAAATCTCCGTCGTATGTGGGCTTTTTCGAGTATTTTATTGTTAAGTATAATCATGATTTTTTCAACTAATCTGGCTATTCAGCAAATAAAAAGCAGTTCTATCTATCAATATGTATGGTCTTGGACCCTCGATAATGATTTTTCTTTAGAATTCGGCTACTTGATCGATCCACTTACTTCTATTATGTCAATGTTAATCACTACTGTTGGAATTATGGTTCTTATTTATAGTGATAATTATATGGCTCACGATCAAGGATACTTGAGA